ACTTGCTTTAGTCTCTGTTTGTGGTGACATAAATCCCTCCCTACAACTCATGAATTAAGAATTCTCGCAACAAAATAACAAGGTCTGCTCGACATAAATTAGGAGTTAATTTAATGAAACTTTTTTCACAGGAATCTTTCATCAAATTCTCAACTAACCTTATCAACTAATCAGAATGGTTATTTATTAAACCATGATATTTTATTCGTCAAATACAACATTATTGTATATTCTTTCATATGTATAATGCAACCCAATATTTGTTTTGCAAATTTTTCATCTTGGAGTTTTTTTTTGAATCAAAATATTTAATATATTGAATATTTAAATAATAATAAATTAACTCTTGACAGTAATATATATATTGTATATGGAAATCCTAAATAGGAAAATCCGCGGAATTCATCATGAAAAGGGGATCTAGATAGAAAGATAAAGGGATAAGCAAGGCTTAAATTAATATGCTAAAATCCGAAATGAAATAAGGATAGAAATAATGAATCATAAATAGAGTTCCGGTTCGAATTTTATAGATAAAATAGAAGGTCTTGTCTATAATGATAAACAAACGAGAGACTTTCTTCAAGCTTTTTATTCATCCACTTGGTTTTTGAAAATGGGTTGATTGAACTTTAAAAGAACTATTACTTCATTGAAATTGAATAAGGAAACAATTGATTTGCACATTTGCTTAAGTAGTACTAACGAAATTGAGTACTAATTCCCATTTAGTATTGAATTAACCGATCGACATCGAAGATCTTTTTTGTATTCGAAAAATTCCGCAAAAAAATTTGACACATTTTTTATTATGAGAATAAATCCTACTCCTTCAGATCCTGGGGTTTCCACTCTTGAAAAAAGAAACCTGGGACGTATCGCTCAAATCATTGGTCCGGTACTGGATGTAGCTTTCCCCCCGGGAAAGATGCCTAATATTTACAACGCTCTAGTGGTTAAGGGTCGAGATACCGTTGGTCAACAAATTAATGTGACTTGTGAAGTACAGCAATTATTAGGAAATAATCGAGTTAGAGCTGTAGCTATGAGTGCTACGGACGGTCTAATGAGAGGAATGGAAGTGATTGATACGGGAGCTCCTCTAAGTGTTCCAGTCGGCGGAGCGACTTTAGGACGAATTTTCAACGTGCTTGGAGAGCCAGTTGATAATTTAGGTCCTGTAGATACTCGCACAACATCTCCTATTCATAAATCTGCGCCGGCCTTTATACAATTAGATACAAAATTATCTATTTTTGAAACAGGAATTAAAGTCGTAGATCTTTTAGCCCCTTATCGTCGTGGAGGAAAAATTGGGCTATTCGGGGGGGCTGGCGTAGGTAAAACAGTACTCATTATGGAATTGATCAACAATATTGCTAAAGCTCACGGGGGTGTATCCGTATTTGGTGGAGTAGGCGAACGCACTCGTGAAGGAAATGATCTTTACATGGAAATGAAAGAATCTGGAGTCATTAATGAACAAAATATTGCAGAATCTAAAGTGGCTCTAGTCTACGGTCAAATGAATGAACCGCCCGGAGCTCGTATGAGAGTAGGTCTGACTGCCCTAACTATGGCAGAATATTTTCGAGATGTTAATGAACAAGATGTACTTCTATTTATTGACAATATCTTCCGTTTTGTCCAAGCGGGATCTGAAGTATCCGCCTTATTGGGTAGAATGCCTTCCGCTGTGGGTTATCAACCCACCCTTAGTACGGAAATGGGTTCTTTACAAGAAAGAATTACTTCTACCAAAAGGGGGTCTATAACTTCTATTCAAGCAGTTTATGTACCCGCAGATGATTTGACTGACCCCGCTCCAGCTACGACATTTGCTCATTTAGACGCTACTACCGTACTATCAAGAGGATTAGCTGCAAAAGGCATCTATCCAGCGGTAGATCCTTTAGATTCAACGTCAACTATGCTCCAACCTCGAATTGTTGGGGAGGAACATTATGAAACGGCGCAACAAGTTAAGCAAACTTTACAACGTTATAAAGAGCTTCAGGACATTATAGCTATTCTTGGATTGGACGAATTATCCGAAGAGGATCGCTTAACCGTAGCAAGAGCGCGAAAAATTGAGCGTTTCTTATCACAACCCTTTTTTGTAGCCGAAGTGTTTACCGGTTCTCCGGGGAAATATGTTGGTCTAGCAGAAACTATTAGAGGGTTTAAATTGATCCTTTCCGGAGAATTAGATAGTCTTCCTGAACAAGCCTTTTACTTAGTAGGTAACATCGATGAAGCTACTGCGAAGGCTACAAACTTAGAAATGGAGAGCAATTTGAAGAAATGACCTTAAATCTTTGTGTACTCACCCCTAATCGAATTGTTTGGGATTCAGAAGTAAACGAAATCATTTTATCCACTAATAGTGGACAAATTGGCATATTACCAAATCACGCACCGATTGCCACAGCTGTCGATATAGGTATTTTGAGAATACGACTTAATGACCAATGGGTAACGATGGCTCTGATGGGTGGCTTTGCTAGAATAGGAAATAATGAAATCACTATTTTAGTAAATGATGCAGAGAAGAGTAGTGACATTGATCCACAAGAAGCTCAGCAAACTCTTGAAATAGCGGAAACTAACTTGAGAAAAGCTGAAGGCAAGAGACAGACAATTGAGGCAAATCTAGCTCTCAGACGAGCTCGGACACGAGTCGAGACTCTAAAGGCGATTTGATTTCGTAACTAGTTGAGGCATCCAAATAAAAAAAGAATCAAAAAACTAAATAAATAGAAGTTCTTTTTAGAAACCTTATTTTGATTCTGCTACTTGAATACAATCAAGTGGAATCTGATTCTGATATACCAAAAAATTTCTAAAAAAAAAATAGGATGGAAAAGAAATAAATAACTAAAAGAAATCGAAGATGGGTAGAAAAACTTATTAGACACCGTGATCAATGGTATCTAATAAGTTCTACCTACTATTGGATTTGAACCAATGACTCCCGCCGTATGAAAGCAATACTCTAACCACTGAGTTAAGTAGGTCATTCATCATTGTAAAGAGAAAGAAAAGGGACACCTATCACATCGATGAATTATAAATCCAATATTCCTTCTAAGCAATACCAATAATCAAAGAGATAGGATATTAACTCATATAATATTAATCTTGACAAGAAATTATCTACATGATAAGATAAAATGTGTATCACAAATACAAGGGCTATAGCTCAGTTAGGTAGAGCACCTCGTTTACACGTGCGCCAATGTTTTTCAGAGGGGTCCATCATGCAATCAAATGAATTGATTGGTCTTATTGAGAAATCGATGTCTTACTCCATATGACTTTGATTTTAGGGAATCAAAGAGGAGAAAAATAGCCTGACAAAAGGTTCGGTCCAATTCGGGAGGAGGGGGGACTAGAACGCATCATTGATTTGAGATATTGATAGGGTGAATACCCCAGTCTATTCAATGCTAGGCATAATGAGTATAAGGAACTCAAAAATTCTCTTTTCGTCTTATGAACTTTAAGGTGTATGAAGTTTCATGTTTGATTTTTTAATCAGATGATAGAGACTCTATTTAACTTAGGTTGATTTAGACCAGAAGCAAACCTACGTCAAGAGAACCTTTCTTTGAAACACTTTGGTAGTGCTCCCGTATTGTATGTATTAGAATTCTAATACAAAATCCGAACACTTGGAGCCATTTTCTTTTTTTTTCTGTTAAGAAAAAAATATGGTAGACTAACTGATATTTAGATTAGTTAATGAAAGAGCCCAATGCAAAAAAAAATGCCTGTTGGGTCTTTGAAGGGGGTCGAATCATTTTGATAATAAAAAGTTCGATTTCTTTTACCGAGAAGGTCTACGGTTCGAATCCGTATAGCCCTACCTATGTTAGGTATTAGAATTTTTTAGAATGACTCTATTTTTTGATCTAATTCAAAATTGAATATTATTTATTGTTTGTAACTGGTCTTTTTCCATTATTTAAAATAGCATATTAATTATTGTTTGTAACTGGTCCTTTTCCATTGCTTGGTTCAGCAAAATAAAAACATTCGATGAACCTGCTCTCCACGGGAATCCAAAAAAAAACTCAAATTGCATTTTAATGAATCCAATCACGATCTATTCTACATAGAGAATAGATAGCTATTTTTAATCTCGGATAAACTTTGTTTTTATAGGCGAACTAATTATATATGAATTTTCTGTCTAGAATCAAAGAGCTAGTGATCAATCATCTTCTTTTTTTGTATACCCAATGAATCTTGGTGAATTTGTAGAGTCAAAATTATGACATGAACCCGGTTAAAGATAAAAAATCAAACCTAATTCACCCCAAATGTATCTAATAGTAAGTAAGATGGGTATGGGTAGACCTTACTGCATTTGTTGACACGTCATTATTTAAAAAACGAAGATATTTTCATAAACAAAATTCATAAACATAAATAAGATAATAGTTTTGAATATTCATTAGAATATATTAGAGTAATGTTAGATATTAGAAATAAAAAAATCAAAATAGAAATAATCAAATCAAAATTGAATCATATAAAAACGAAAATAGACGATTCGATGAAACTTCAGTTCTATTTTGATTAAAGAGTTATGTATGCCTTGACAATCCACTCCGACTCAAATTGACTAATTCGCTATATTTTCGACATTCATAGGAGTTTATCTATGTTTCTGCTGTACGAATATGATATTTTCTGGGTATTTCTAATAATATCAAGCGCTATTCCTATTTTGGCATTTCTAATTTCCGGAGTTTTAGCTCCAATTAGCAGAGGTCCGGAGAAATTTTGTAGTTATGAATCGGGTATAGAACCAACGGGCGATGCTTGGTTACAATTTCGAATCCGTTATTACATGTTTGCTCTTGTTTTTGTTGTTTTTGACGTTGAAACAGTCTTTCTTTATCCATGGGCAATGAGTTTCGACGTATTGGGAGTATCCGTTTTTATAGAAGCTTTCATTTTCGTGCTTATTCTAATTGTTGGTTCAGTTTATG